TTGGTACAACTCAAGATCATCATGCTATTTGGTTTTCACAACCAAAAAATTATTCCGAGGGTCTACAAGAAGATCAAAAAATAAGAGATTGTATCAAGAATTACATCCAAAAAAATATGAAAATATCCTCTGGGGTCGAGGGAGTTGCATGTATACAGATTCAAAAACGAATTGATCTGATTCAAGTCACAATCTATATGGGATTCCCAAAGCTATTAGTAGAAGGCAGAACCCGAAGAATCGAAGAATTACAGCTGAATATACAAAAAGAACTTAATTGTGTGAACCGAAAACTCAACATTGCTATTACAAGAATTCCAAACCCTTATGCAAACCCTAATATTCTTGCCGAATTTATAGCCGGACAATTAAAAAATCGAGTCTCATTTCGAAAAGCAATGAAAAAGGCTATTGAATTAACCGAACAAGCGGATACAAAAGGAATTCAAGTACAAATTGCAGGGCGTATTGACGGAAAAGAAATCGCACGTGTTGAATGGATCAGAGAGGGTAGGGTTCCTCTACAAACCATTCGAGCTAAAATTGATTATTGTTCCTATCCAGTCCGAACTATTTATGGGGTATTAGGCATCAAAATTTGGATATTTAGAGAAGAAGAATAAGAAAATTGACTGTTCTATCCATTAAAAAAAAAAAAAAAATAGAATAAAAAACAACAAACTCTTTTCTTTCATTCTTTTTCCCTTAAATCCAAAAAAATGAGCAATTCTAATTCTATAGGGTTAAATAATAATTTGATTGATAATTTTCTAAAATTTAATTGCTATGCTTAGTGTGCGACTCGTTGGTTTTTTTAGAGGATAGGATTAAAAAAAAAAAAATGGATCGAAGCCTACTATCAACTAATAGTTATAAAACGAATAACCAACTCATCGATTCACATTATCTGGATACAAAAAAACCAGTCAAGATATAATACATTCATTGGACATATCATTGTAGCAACTGAAATCTTTTTTGCATAAACAACAGAAAAACCAATCTGATTTTTGGTATAGAAAGTATGCAGATAAATGGAAGTCTGAAAGAAAGAAAGAAAAAGAATATCAATGATATATGATTCCAATATAAATATATGGAAGGTTTATGTTATGAGTCATCTCATAAAAAAAAAAAAGACAATGTAATAAAGCATCAATACAGATTGATCTAATTATAGATGAATCTGTTCATAGAAAAAAAAAAATCAAGAGTCTCGAGTCAATAAAGACTAGGAAGATTGACTCAAGAAAAAATTTCATGGGGGCTTCATTGTAGAATTCAAACCTAACCATTAATTGAGAAGCGATGGGAACGACGGAACCTATGAATACAGAAGATTCTATTGACAAAAGAATTCTAATAATTCATTGGATGGGATGGCGGAACAAACCAAGGACCAATTCAATTCATTTAGTCTGAAAATTCATGAGCTAATCCTAGAACTGAAATAGATATTGAAAGAGTAAATATTCGCCCGCGAAGTTTTTTGTTAGGTTACTCAATCTTATTCGATATACAATATGATAAAAAAAAAATAAGGATTCGTTAGAAAAAAAAAAACACATTATATTATCTTAGCTATAAATAGAAATAATTATCTATAAATAGAATACAGGTTTAAGTATATTCAAACAAGATATAGACCTAATAGATTAGATGAAATTTCAAAAAATCCATAATATGATTAAGTATATTTATTTTGATTCAATTTTTTGATTAAATTGGAATCGTTTCGTTCGCGAGGAGCCGGATGAGAAGAAACTCTCATGTCCGTTTCTGGAGTAGAGATGGAATTAAGAAAGAACCATCAACTATAACCCAAAAAGAACCCGATTTCGTAAACAACATCGAGGAAGAATGAAAGGGATATCTTATCGAGGCAACCGTATTTGTTTCGGAAAATATGCTCTTCAGGCACTTGAACCGGCTTGGATCACATCGAGACAAATCGAAGCGGGTCGACGAGCAATGACACGAAATGTACGGCGTGGTGGAAAAATATGGGTACGTATATTTCCCGACAAACCCGTTACGGTAAGACTTACGGAAACACGTATGGGCTCGGGTAAGGGATCTCCCGAATATTGGGTAGCCGTTGTTAAACCCGGTAGAATACTTTATGAAATGGGAGGAGTAGCAGAAAATATAGCCAGAAGGGCTATCTTAATCGCGGCGTCTAAAATGCCTATACGAACTCAATTCATTATTTCGGGATAGGAACGTGTAACAAAGGACAAGAAGTCTTGGGGATAAAAAACAATTGCAGGTTTCTTTTTTTTCTGTCCAAAAAATATTTCTTTTTTTTTTTTACTTCGCCCTTTGCATTAAAGCATTAAAAGAAAAGATTCAAAAATGATATGATTCAACCTCAAACCCATTTGAATGTAGCGGATAACAGCGGGGCTCGAGAATTAATGTGTATTCGAATCATAGGAGCTAGTAATCGCCGATATGCTCATATCGGTGATATTATTGTTGCTGTGATCAAGGAAGCATTACCAAACACACCTCTAGAAAGATCTGAAGTGATCAGAGCTGTAATTGTACGTACTTGTAAAGAACTTAAGCGTGATAACGGTATGATAATACGATATGATGACAATGCTGCAGTTGTCATTGATCAAGAAGGAAATCCAAAGGGAACTCGAGTTTTTGGTGCGATTGCCCGAGAATTGAGACAGTTAAATTTCACTAAAATAGTTTCATTAGCTCCTGAGGTATTATAAGCTAATACGTAATATAATTATGTTAGTTATATTATACATAGGAATTTGAATGAAATAGATTAATTAATGGATTAGATTGTATCTCACGCATATACCTTATATATTCTAACATAGAATCTAAAAAAAAAATAGCATGTTGTTATATCAAAAATGGGAGGAAAAAAGAATTTTAGTTTATCATGGGTAGGGACACTATTTCTGACATAATAACGTCTATACGAAATGCTGACATGAATAGAAAAGGGACGGTTCGAATAGCATCAACTAACATCATTGAAAACATTGTGAAAATCCTTTTACGAGAAGGTTTTATTGAAAATGTCAGGAAACATCAGGAAAACAACAAATATTTTTTGGTTTTAACCCTACGACATAGAAGGAATAGGAAAGGAACATATAGAACTATTTTAAATTTAAAACGGATCAGTAAACCAGGTCTACGAATCTATTGTAACTATCAACGAATTCCTAGAATTTTAGGCGGGATGGGGATTGTAATTCTTTCTACTTCTCGAGGTATAATAACAGATCGAGAGGCTCGACTAGAGGGGATCGGTGGAGAAATTTTATGTTATATATGGTAATCTTTCTGATAGTCGAATTGTATCCGGAATTTCCATTTCCTATAAAAGAAAAAAAGGGCACGTTAGTTGATACCACTCCTCCTACATTAGTTGATACTTCTAAAGGTTTTGCCTAAAATACAAGAACAAAACATTTCTTCATGAAGGTTTAATTAATGAATCACTTCCTGATGGTATGTTCGGAGTTCGTTTCGATCTAATTCCAGGTTCTATTTCATTTAAAGGATACGATGGAGTAGTATATGGATACTACTGGAATAAAGTCCAAATTGAAATAAGTCGTTATACTTCAACCAGAAAACGTCGAATTTATAGACTCCGCAACAAGGATTCGAAAGATTAGCAAGGATTCAAAAGATTAGGTGGTTTTTTCAACTTCACCATTCCCTTATGGGGATAGAATTCTAGGTTCAAGATTTCAAGAAACTTATTTTCTTCCAATAAGTATATTCGGAATTAAGTTAAGGAACAACAACTATGAAAATCAGGGCCTCCGTTCGTAAAATTTGTGAAAAATGTCGACTGATCCGTAGGAGGGGACGAATTATAGTAATTTGTTCCAACCCGAGACATAAACAAAGACAAGGATAATTTTTTAAAAAAGGACTCTCTAACGTAATGGACCCAATGAAATGAAAAGGATCCGCTTTGACATGAAATGAAATGGATATATCCATATATCTCGGATTTCTATTTATGAGATGATAAAGTATGGCAAAATCTATAGCAAGACCCGGTTCACGTAGAAATGTGCGTATTGCTTCACGTAAGAATACACGTAGAATACCAAAGGGAGTGATTCATGTTCAAGCAAGTTTCAACAATACCATTGTGACTGTTACAGATGTACGGGGTCGGGTAATTTCTTGGTCCTCCGCTGGTACTTGTGGATTTAAAGGTACAAGAAGGGGTACACCATTTGCCGCTCAAACTGCAGCAGGAAATGCTATTCGGACAGTAGTAGATCAAGGTATGCAACGAGCCGAAGTCATGATAAAAGGTCCTGGTCTCGGAAGAGATGCAGCATTACGGGCTATTCGTCGAAGTGGTATACTATTAAGTTTCGTACGTGATGTAACTCCTATGCCACATAATGGATGTAGACCTCCTAAAAAAAGACGTGTGTAGAAAAAAAAAATGAAAGAGATTTCAAGAGAAATAAATGATTCAATGATCTGATCAAATAATATTAATATGGTTCGAGAGAAAGTAACAGTATCTACTCGGACACTACGGTGGAAGTGTGTTGAATCAAGAGTAGACAGTAGACGTCTTTATTATGGACGCTTTATTCTGTCTCCCCTTATGAAAGGACAAGCTGATACAATAGGTATAGCGATGCGAAGAGCTTTGCTTGCAGAAATAGAAGGAACATGTATCACCCGTGCCAAATTTGAAAAAATACCACACGAGTATTCTACCATAGTAGGTATTGAAGAATCAATCCATGAAATTTTAATGAATTTGAAAGAAATTGTATTAAGAAGTAATTTGTATGCAACTTGCAACGCGTCTATTTCTGTCAAGGGTCCTGGATGTGTAACTGCTCAAGACATCATCTTACCACCTTCGGTGGAAATCGTTGATAACACACAGCATATAGCTAGCCTAACGGAACCAATTAATTTGTGTATTCAATTAGAAATCGAGAGGAATCGCGGATATCATATCAAAACACCAAATAACT